GCTAGTGTAGCTTAACGTAAAGCATAGCACTGAAAATGCTAAGATAAAATTTAAAAACTTTCACAAGCACTGAAGGTTTGGTCCTGGCCTCAGTATTAATTTTAACCAAATTTACACATGCAAGTTTCAGCATTCCAGTGAGAACGCCCTAATCATGCCCTTATTTGTTTAGGAGCTGGTATCAGGCATATACAGTGTGTATAACCCATGACACCTCGCTTAACCACACCCCCAAGGGAATTCAGCAGTGATAGACATTGAACAATAAGCGCAAGCTTGAATCAGTTAAAGTTAAAAGAGTTGGTTAATCTCGTGCCAGCCACCGCGGTTATACGAGTAACTCACATTAATATTTCACGGCGTAAAGGGTGATTAAAAGTTTCTAAAAAGTACTAGAGTTATGACCTTATAAAGCTGTCATACGCACCTATAAAAGAAGTAATACACTGACGAAAGTAACTTTAACTAACTAGAGCTTTTGACCTCACGACAGTTAAGACACAAACTAGGATTAGATACCCTACTATGCCTAACCATAAATAGACCTTTACTACCACTTACTTTGTTTAAGTCCGCCTGAGTACTACAAGCGCTAGCTTAAAACCCAAAGGACTTGGCGGTGCCCCAGACCCCCCTAGAGGAGCCTGTTCTATAACCGATAATCCACGTTAAACCTTACCACTTCTTGCTTCTACCGCCTATATACCGCCGTCGTCAGCTAACCCCATGAGGGCACAAAAGTAAGCACAATGGACTTTCTCCAAAACGTCAGGTCGAGGTGTAGCGAATGAAGTGGAAAGAAATGGGCTACATTTTCTCTAAAGAAAATACGGACAGTAAAATGAAAAATTACTTATAAGGTGGATTTAGCAGTAAGAAAAACTTAGGATATTTTTCTGAAACCGGCTCTGAGGCGCGCACACACCGCCCGTCACTCTCCTCAACTTATACCACTCCATTTTATAAATAACTTTTTAATCACAAGAGGAGGCAAGTCGTAACATGGTAAGTGTACTGGAAAGTGCACTTGGAATAATCAAAATATAGCTAAATTAGTAAAGCACCTCCCTTACACCGAGGAAATACCCGTGCAACTCGAGTTATCTTGAACCTTAAAACTAGCCTAACCACCATTAATTAGCTTCAATATTACTAATAAACTTTATTAATATTTTATACTTAAAACATTTTTACAATCCCAGTATAGGCGATAGAACAGAGACACTTAGCGCTATAGAAAGAGTACCGCAAGGGAAAGCTGAAAAAGAACTGAAACAAATCATTAAAGTAATAAAAAGCAAAGATTTATCCTTGTACCTTTTGCATCATGATTTAGCAAGAACAAGTGGGCAAAAAGACCTTAAGTCCACCTTCCCGAAACTAGACGAGCTACTTCGGAGCAGCATACTAGAGCCAACCCATCTCTGTGGCAAAAGAGTGGGAAGACTCCCAAGTAGAGGTGAAAAGCCTACCGAGTCTAGTGATAGCTGGTTACCCAAAAAAAGAACTTAAATTCTGCAATAATTATTCACCTTATTAAATTAGATATTCTCCATAAAATAACTTGTAAAAATTATTAGTTATTCTAAAGAGGTACAACTCTTTTGAATTAAGAAACAACTTTATTAGGAGGGTAACGATCATATTATTAAAGGACCACACCTCAGTAGGCCTAAAAGCAGCCATCTGATCAGCAAGCGTCATAGCTCCAGCCCTAACCAACCAATAATTCCGATATATTCTTCCAAACCCCCTAACCAATATTGGGTTCCTTTATCTTTTAACTGATAAAAGAACTTATACTAAAATGAGTAATTAGAGGACTAACCTCTCCAAAACACCCGTGTAAGTCAGAAAGAATCCAATCACTGATTATTAACCGACACCAACCTGAGGCCATAATATTAAGAATAATAAACTAGAAAAACACATTTATTATATCGTTAACCCCACACAGGAGTGTTCACAGGAAAGATTTAAAGAAAATAAAGGAACTCGGCAAACACAAACTCCGCCTGTTTACCAAAAACATCGCCTCTTGCAAACCCTGTATAAGAGGTCCCGCCTGCCCTGTGACATTGTTTAACGGCCGCGGTATTATGACCGTGCGAAGGTAGCGTAATCACTTGTCTTTTAATTGAAGACCTGTATGAAAGGCATCACGAGAGTTTACCTGTCTCTATTTTCTAATCAATGAAATTGATTTCCCCGTGCAGAAGCGGGGATATAACCATAAGACGAGAAGACCCTATGGAGCTTTAAACACTTAAGTTATTATCCTACTTACCAATTAATCTAAAGACTTAACCTACCCTAATAATAACCTAACTTAATGTTTTCGGTTGGGGCGACCAAGGAGTAAAAGAAAACCTCCTTATCGATCGAGTATTTTTACTTAAAAATCAGAATGACAGTTCTGATTAATAGAATATCTAACGAATAATGACCCAGGGCTTTACCCTGATCAATGAACCAAGTTACCCTAGGGATAACAGCGCAATCCTTTCTAAGAGTCCATATCGCCGAAAGGGTTTACGACCTCGATGTTGGATCAGGACATCCTAATGGTGCAACCGCTATTAAGGGTTCGTTTGTTCAACGATTAATAGTCCTACGTGATCTGAGTTCAGACCGGAGTAATCCAGGTCAGTTTCTATCTATGAAGATATTTTTCCTAGTACGAAAGGACCGGGAAAATGAAGCCCATGCCACAGGCACGCTTCTCCCCCATCTGTTGAAATTAACTTAAACAGCAAAGGGGGATTAACCTTCTACTAAAGATTATAGTTAGTTAAGGTGGCAGAGCCTGGTAATTGCAAAAGACCTAAACTCTTTGATCCAGAGGTTCAATTCCTCTCCTTAACCATGTTAAAATTCATCATTACTCAAGTAATCCACCCTCTAACCTATATTATCCCAGTACTACTGGCCACAGCATTCCTAACCCTAGTAGAACGAAAAATCCTAGGCTACATGCAACTTCGCAAGGGCCCTAATGTGGTAGGACCTTACGGCCTCCTTCAACCAATCGCTGATGGACTTAAACTGTTTACTAAAGAACCAGTACGCCCATCTCACTCCTCCCATTTTCTCTTTTTAATCACCCCCACCACAGCCTTAACTCTGGCTCTCCTTATGTGAATACCTCTACCCCTACCACATTCTATCCTCAACCTCAACCTAGGCCTGCTATTTATTCTAGCCATCTCCAGCCTGACCGTTTACACTATCCTAGGCTCTGGCTGAGCCTCAAATTCTAAATATGCCCTAATAGGAGCCCTACGTGCTGTAGCACAAACTATCTCATACGAAGTAACCCTCGGCCTTATCCTTCTATCTCTAGTAATTATAACTGGAGGCTTCACATTACATACATTTAACTTTGCCCAAGAAACAGTATGACTTCTTATCCCCGCCTGACCACTAGCCATAATATGGTATATCTCAACCCTAGCAGAAACTAACCGGGCCCCATTTGATCTTACCGAAGGAGAATCAGAACTAGTTTCCGGATTTAACATTGAATATGCAGGAGGACCATTTGCCTTATTTTTCCTAGCCGAATACTCAAATATCCTAATAATAAATACATTATCCGTCATCCTCTTCATAGGTGTCTCCTACAACCCATTTCTACCTCAAATTTCAACACTTAACCTCATAATTAAAGCAACCATATTAACACTTCTATTCCTATGAATTCGCGCCTCCTACCCACGATTCCGCTACGACCAACTCATACATTTAGTATGAAAAAACTTTCTACCACTTACATTAGCCCTCATTTTATGACACATTACATTACCAACCTCCCTAGCAAGTCTCCCACCCCTTACCTAAGGAAGCGTGCCTGAATTAAAGGATCACTTTGATAGAGTGAAATATGAATGTTAAAATCATTCCACTTCCTTAGAAAAGTAGGACTCGAACCTCCTCCATAGAGATCAAAACTCCATGTACTTCCAATTTATACTATTTCCTAAAGTAAAGTCAGCTAATTAAGCTTTTGGGCCCATACCCCTACCATGTTGGTTAAAATCCTTCCTCTACTAATGAATCCATTCGTACTATCCATCCTCCTTTTAAGCCTAGGCCTAGGCACTACAATTACATTTATAGGATCCCACTGACTTTTAATTTGAATAGGCCTAGAAATTAATACCATAGCCATTATTCCCCTAATAATTCATCAACAACATCCACGTGCAGTAGAAGCCACCACCAAATATTTCCTTACACAAGCAACAGCCTCCGCACTTCTCCTATTCGCAGGCACAACAAACGCCTGAATTACAGGACAGTGAAACATCACCGACATACTTTCACCAACCTCCGCCACACTAATTACACTAGCCTTAGCCCTAAAAATTGGATTAGCCCCAATACACTTCTGACTACCAGAAGTCCTTCAAGGACTAAACCTGACCACCGGACTTATCCTCTCCACATGACAAAAACTTGCCCCCTTTGCCATCCTCATTCAACTCCACCATCTTCTTAACCCAAACATACTTATAGCTCTAGGAGTAATTTCCATTGTTGTTGGAGGCTGAAGTGGACTCAACCAAACACAACTACGAAAAATTTTAGCATACTCATCAATTGCACACCTAGGATGAATAATTACTATTATCCACTTCGCCCCTAACCTAGCCCTATTAAACCTTGCCCTCTACATCATTATAACAACTTCAATATTCCTTTTATTTAACACCCTTAATTCAACAAAAATTAACTCAATCTCTGTATCAGTTACTAAATCCCCACTACTTTCTATCATAACATTACTAACTTTACTCTCATTAGGGGGCCTACCTCCACTCTCAGGATTTATACCGAAATGACTCATCTTACAAGAAATAGCTAAACAAGACCTCCTAATTCCAGCCACTATCATAGCCCTAGCAACCCTCCTCAGCTTATTTTTTTATCTACGTCTCTGTTATATAATAACCCTCACCATCTCCCCCACCCCTATCTTCCTATTTTCCTCCTGACAAACAAAAACCACACAAACAAACATTATTCTCACAATCACTACTACACTCTCCATCCTTCTACTACCACTCACCCCCACATTACTAATACTACTCGCATAAGAAATTTAGGTTAACAAGACCAAAAGCCTTCAAAGCTTTCAGTAAGAGTTTAAATCTCTTAACTTCTGATAAGACTTGCAAGACTCTATCTCACATCCTCTGAATGCAACCCAGATGTTTTAATTAAACTAAAATCTTCTAGATAAACAGGCCTTGATCCTGCAACATCTTAATTAACAGCTAAGCGTTCAATCCAGCGAACTTTTATCTAGGCTTCTCCCGCCGTAGGGTAAAAGGCGGGAGAAGCCCCGGGAGATTCTTCGTCTCCGTCTCAGGATTTGCAATCTTGTGTAAACTTTACTACGGGACTTGGTAAGAAAAGGACTCTAACCTCTCTTCACGGGACTACAGGCCGCCGCTTAACTCTCAGCCATCTTACCTGTGGCAATTAATCGTTGATTATTCTCTACTAATCACAAAGATATCGGCACCCTCTATTTAATTTTTGGTGCCTGAGCAGGGATGGTCGGAACTGGCCTAAGCCTTCTAATCCGAGCAGAACTAAGTCAACCCGGGACCCTCCTAGGTGACGATCAGATTTATAATGTCATTGTTACAGCCCACGCCTTTGTAATAATCTTTTTTATGGTTATACCAATTATGATTGGCGGATTTGGCAACTGACTCGTCCCTTTAATAATCGGCTCACCAGACATAGCCTTCCCTCGCATAAATAACATAAGTTTCTGACTTTTACCTCCCTCTTTTCTCCTCCTCCTAGCCTCCGCTGGGGTTGAAGCTGGAGCCGGGACAGGTTGAACAGTCTATCCTCCTCTAGCAGGAAACCTGGCCCACGCTGGAGCCTCCGTAGACTTAACAATTTTCTCCCTTCATTTGGCAGGCATCTCATCTATTCTAGCCTCCATTAACTTTATCACCACAATTATTAATATAAAACCACCAGCAATCTCTCAATACCAAACACCCCTATTCGTCTGATCAATCCTTGTTACAACTGTCTTACTTCTTATGGCCCTTCCAGTCCTAGCAGCTGGCATCACTATACTTCTTACAGATCGTAATCTTAACACAACTTTCTTTGATCCAGCTGGAGGAGGAGACCCCATTCTATATCAACACTTATTCTGATTCTTCGGTCACCCCGAAGTCTACATTTTGATTCTACCCGGATTTGGGATAATCTCACACGTAGTAGCTTATTATTCAGGCAAAAAAGAACCATTTGGTTATATAGGAATAGTCTGAGCAATAATAGCTATTGGTCTTTTAGGCTTCATCGTCTGAGCACATCATATATTTACAGTAGGAATAGATGTAGATACACGAGCATACTTTACATCAGCCACAATAATCATTGCCATTCCAACAGGCGTTAAAGTCTTTAGTTGATTAGCCACCCTTCATGGCGGCTCCATTAAATGAGAAACACCACTACTCTGAGCACTAGGCTTTATTTTTTTATTTACAGTTGGAGGTCTAACAGGAATTGTCCTAGCTAATTCTTCACTTGACATTGTCCTTCATGACACCTACTATGTTGTAGCCCATTTCCATTATGTTCTCTCGATAGGAGCAGTGTTTGCTATTATGGCAGGCTTTGTCCATTGATTCCCACTATTCACAGGCTATACACTTCATTCCACATGAGCAAAAATTCAATTTTCAATTATATTTATTGGAGTAAATTTAACCTTCTTCCCCCAACATTTCCTAGGCCTAGCAGGTATACCCCGACGCTACTCAGACTACCCAGATGCATACACCCTTTGAAATGTAGTCTCCTCTATCGGATCTCTAATCTCACTAGTTGCTGTCATCATTTTATTATTTATTATCTGAGAAGCATTTGCCTCAAAACGTGAAGTATTATCCATTGAACTTTCTAATACTAACGTGGAATGACTTCATGGCTGCCCCCCTCCCTATCACACCTATGAAGAACCAGCCTTCGTTCAAGTTCAACAACCTACCTACTAAACAAGAAAGGAAGGAATTGAACCCCCATAAGTCGGTTTCAAGCCAACCACATCACCACTCTGCCACTTTCTTGAGACTCTAGTAAATTAATTACATCACCTTGTCAAGGTGAAATTGTGGGTGGAACCCCCACGAATCTTGAACTAATGGCACACCCATCACAATTAGGATTTCAAGACGCAGCCTCCCCAATCATAGAAGAACTTCTTCACTTCCACGACCACACATTAATAATCGTTTTTCTTATTAGCACATTAGTTCTCTATATTATTGTTGCAATAGTAACTACTAAATTAACTAATAAGTACATTTTAGATTCACAAGAAATTGAAATTGTATGAACTATTTTACCCGCTATCATCCTCATTATAATCGCACTACCATCATTACGAATCTTGTATTTAATAGACGAAATTAACGATCCCCACATTACAATTAAAGCATTAGGCCATCAATGATATTGAAGTTATGAATACACAGACTACGAAAACTTAGAATTTGACTCCTATATAGTACAGACCGAAGACCTAAGCCCAGGGCAATTTCGACTTCTAGAAACAGACCATCGTATGGTTGTTCCAATAGAGTCCCCTATCCGAGTCCTAGTAACCGCAGAAGATGTATTACACGCTTGAACAATCCCAGCACTTGGAGTAAAAATAGACGCAGTCCCAGGACGCTTAAACCAAGCCGCCTTTATTATCTCACGACCTGGCGTTTATTATGGACAATGTTCAGAAATCTGCGGCGCTAATCACAGCTTTATACCTATTGTAGTCGAAGCAGTACCTCTTGAACACTTTGAGAATTGATCTTCATTAATACTAGAAGAAGTCTCATTAAGAAGCTAACAGGGTCCAGCATTAGCCTTTTAAGCTAAATATTGGTGACTCCCAACCACCCTTAATGATATGCCTCAACTCAACCTCAATCCATGATTCTTAATCTTTTTATTTTCCTGGTTATTTTTTCTGATTGTCTTACCCCACAAACTGACATCTTACTTACTCAACTATAACCCCACCCCAAAAAATGTTAAAAAACAAAAACCAGAGCCCTGAAACTGACCATGATCCTAAACTTCTTTGACCAATTCTTAAGCCCTTCACTTATAGGCCTACCCTTAATTGCCCTAGCAATTATTATACCGGCAGTAATCTTCCAAACCCCCTCCAACCGATGACTTAATAACCGCCTAATCACCCTACAAGCATGATTTATTAACCGATTTACCCATCAACTTCTTCAACCACTTAATCTAGGAGGACATAAATGAGCCATTATTCTTACGGCCCTTATACTTTTCTTAATTACTATTAATCTTCTAGGACTTCTCCCCTATACATTTACCCCAACAACACAACTCTCATTAAATATAGCTTTTGCCCTTCCCCTCTGACTAACAACAGTCTTAATTGGTATATTAAATCAACCCACCATTGCCCTAGGACATCTCCTACCAGAAGGCACACCCACCCCCCTAATCCCAATTCTCATTATTATCGAAACTATTAGCCTATTCATTCGTCCCCTCGCCCTAGGAGTCCGACTTACAGCCAATCTCACAGCGGGCCACCTATTAATACAACTGATTGCAACCGCAGCCTTTGTACTTATCTCTACTATACCTGCCGTAGCAGCCTTAACCTCCATTGTATTATTCCTCCTTACTCTCTTAGAAGTAGCCGTAGCTATAATTCAAGCCTACGTATTTGTTCTGCTCCTAAGCCTTTATTTACAAGAAAACGTCTAATAATGGCCCACCAAGCACACGCATACCATATAGTTGACCCAAGCCCATGACCCTTAACAGGAGCCATCGCCGCTCTCCTCTTAACTTCAGGCCTAGCCATTTGATTTCATTTTCACACCATAACACTCCTCCTTCTAGGATTAATCCTTCTTACTCTTACAGTAGTCCAATGATGACGAGATGTTATTCGAGAAGGAACATTCCAAGGCCACCATACCCCACCAGTTCAGAAAGGATTACGCTACGGAATAATCCTCTTCATTACATCAGAAGTATTCTTCTTTCTTGGTTTTTTCTGAGCATTCTACCACTCCAGCCTGGCCCCAACCCCTGAACTAGGAGGCTGCTGGCCCCCAACAGGTATTAATCCCCTAGACCCCTTTGAAGTCCCCCTACTTAATACCGCCGTTCTCCTAGCTTCCGGAGTAACAGTTACCTGAGCCCACCACAGTATCATAGAGGGCAACCGAAAAGAAGCCATTCAAGCCCTCACACTTACAGTTATACTAGGCTTTTACTTTACAGCTCTTCAAGCCATAGAATATTATGAAGCCCCATTTACCATTGCCGATGGAGTTTACGGAACAACCTTCTTCGTAGCAACAGGCTTTCACGGCCTCCATGTTATTATTGGCTCAACATTTCTTATAGTCTGCCTATTACGCCAAATCCTTTTCCATTTTACATCAGAACACCACTTTGGCTTTGAAGCCGCCGCATGATACTGACACTTTGTCGACGTAGTATGACTATTCCTCTATGTATCAATTTATTGATGAGGCTCATAATACTTTTCTAGTATAAACTAGTACAAATGACTTCCAATCATTCAATCTTGGTTTAAATCCAAGGAGAAGTAATGAATCTCATTACATTATCTATCGCCATCCCCGCCCTCATTTCCCTAATCCTAGCATTCATCGCATTCTGACTGCCAGCTCTTAACCCAGATAGTGAAAAATTATCACCTTACGAATGTGGATTTGACCCTCTAGGATCTGCACGCCTCCCCTTCTCACTCCGATTTTTCCTAGTAGCAATCCTCTTTCTACTGTTCGACTTAGAAATTGCTCTACTTCTCCCCCTCCCATGAGGCGACCAACTTTGCTCCCCACTTATCACAACCCTCTGAGCCTCTATCATTATTATTCTACTTACATTAGGTCTAGTTTATGAATGACTCCAAGGAGGTCTTGAATGAGCAGAATAGGTGCTTAGTCCAAAAAAGACCATTAATTTCGACTTAATAAATTATGGTGAAAATCCATAAGTGCCTCATGACTCCTATCTACTTCACAATTACCTCAGCATTTATTCTTGGCCTAACAGGACTAGCTTTCAATCGCTCTCACCTCTTATCTGCCCTAATTTGTCTTGAAGGAATAATATTATCCCTCTTCCTTGCAATCGCCATCTGATCTATAACAATAAATTCACCCTCTTTATCCTTAGCACCAATAATTTTATTAACATTCTCAGCCTGCGAAGCAAGCTCAGGCCTAGCCCTTCTTGTAGCCGCCACCCGCACTCATGGAACTGATCACCTTAACAACCTCAACCTCCTACAATGTTAAAAATTCTTATTCCCACACTCCTTCTATTCCCAATTTCATGAATTTCACCCAAAAAATGAATGTGAACTTCCATTATCTCAAACAGCCTTTTAATCGCCTCACTAAGTCTAATCTGATTTAAATGAGACTTTGAAATAGGCTGAAACTACTCTAACCTCTTTCTTGGCATCGACCCCCTTTCAGCCCCCCTACTCGCACTTACCTGCTGACTTCTCCCACTTATATTATTAGCCAGCATCAAACACTTATCCTCTGAACCACACAAACGACAACAAATTTATGTCTCCTTACTTATTACCCTACAAACTATCCTCATTCTAGCATTTAGCGCAACAGAAATAATCCTATTCTATATTATATTTGAAGCAACACTCATCCCAACCCTTATTATTATTACCCGATGAGGAAACCAAACTGAACGCCTCAATGCCGGCATCTATTTTTTATTTTATACCCTTGCAGGCTCCCTACCCTTATTAATTGCCTTACTTATTTTACAAAAAGACCTGGGCACCTTATCAATACTTATCCTACAATATCCAAACATCACCAACCTCCACTCATGAGCTAATAAATTCTGGTGAACTGCCTGTTTAATTGCTTTTTTAGTCAAAATACCACTATATGGGGTCCATCTCTGACTTCCTAAAGCACATGTAGAGGCCCCAATTGCTGGCTCCATAATCTTAGCTGCAGTTCTCCTTAAACTAGGGGGCTACGGCATGATACGAATTATTGTTATGCTCAACCCCCTCACAAAAGAGATAGCCTACCCATTCCTAATTCTAGCAATCTGAGGCATTATCATAACTAGCTCTATTTGTTTACGACAAACAGACCTTAAATCATTAATTGCCTACTCCTCAATTAGTCATATGGGCCTTGTAGCAGCGGCCATCCTTATCCAAACCCCATGAAGCTTCGCAGGCGCCACAGCCCTTATAATCGCCCATGGATTGATTTCATCAATACTCTTCTGTCTCGCTAATACTAACTACGAACGTATTCACAGCCGAACATTACTATTAGCCCGAGGCACTCAAATTATTCTTCCACTCATGGGAACATCCTGATTTCTAGCTAACCTAGCCAACCTAGCCCTACCCCCTAGTCCTAACCTTATGGGGGAACTACTCATTATTTCCTCCCTGTTTAAATGATCAAACTGAACTATTATTTTAACCGGCACAGGCGTTCTATTGACAGCATCCTACTCATTATATATATTTTTAATAACACAACGAGGTCCTACACCACAACATCTTCTCTTCTTAACACCATCTTATACACGGGAACATCTACTCATATATCTTCACCTCCTCCCTACAATTCTTATCATCACTAAACCAGAACTCATCCTAGGATGAACATTTTGTGTTTATAGTTTAATTAAAACGTTAGATTGTGATTCTAAAAATAAAAGTTGAAATCTTTTTATTCACCAAGAGAGGTCTGGGACAAAAAGAACTGCTAATTCTTTCTACCCGCGGTTCGACTCCGCGGCTCACTTAAGCTTTTGAAAGATAATAGTTATCTATTGGTCTTAGGAACCAAAAACTCTTGGTGCAACTCCAAGCAATAGCCATGAACTCAATTATCTTTAACTCTTCATTCTTACTAATTTTTATTATACTTCTCTACCCCTTATTTCTATCTATTACCATACCACAAGGACTTGTTAATCACAGCTGAGCATCCACTCACGTTAAAACAGCCGTTAAACTCTCATTCTTTATTAGTCTAATCCCCCTATTCTTATTCCTAGACCAAGGAATAGAATCTATCACAACCAATTGAAACTGAATTAACCTAGGACCGATAAACATCAACATGAGCTTCAAATTTGATCTATACTCCATCATTTTCACACCCGTAGCCCTCTACGTCACATGATCTATTCTAGAATTCGCACTCTGATATATACACACGGACCCAAACTTTAATCGCTTCTTCAAATACCTCCTCCTTTTTCTCATAACAATAATTATTCTTATTACCGCTAATAATCTCTTTCAACTATTTATTGGATGAGAAGGAGTAGGCATTATATCCTTCCTCCTAATCGGCTGGTGATATAGCCGAGCAGATGCCAACACCGCAGCCCTACAAGCAGTAATTTATAACCGAATTGGAGACATCGGATTAATCTTAAGTATAGCATGATTAGCCACAAACCTCAACTCATGAGAAACCCAACAAATATTTATTTTATCTAAAGATATAGACCTAACTTTACCCCTTCTAGGCCTAGTATTAGCTGCTGCTGGGAAATCAGCACAATTCGGCCTCCACCCATGGCTGCCCTCAGCCATGGAGGGGCCTACACCAGTCTCCGCCCTACTTCACTCCAGCACAATAGTGGTAGCCGGTGTTTTTCTCCTAATTCGACTTCATCCCTTAATTCAAGATAATCAACTAATCTTATCAGCTTGCCTATGCTTAGGAGCATTAACAACCCTATTCACAGCCACCTGTGCCCTCACCCAAAACGATATCAAAAAAATCGTAGCCTTCTCCACATCCAGCCAATTAGGCCTCATAATAGTAACGATCGGCCTAAATCAACCCCAATTAGCCTTCCTCCATATTTGCACACACGCCTTCTTTAAAGCTATACTTTTTCTTTGCTCCGGCTCTATTATTCATAGCCTAGATAACGAACAGGATATCCGAAAAATAGGAGGGCTTCACAAACTTCTTCCATTCACCGCATCTTCCCTCACAGTAGGTAGTCTTGCCCTAACAGGAATACCCTTCCTTTCTGGTTTCTTCTCAAAAGACGCCATCATTGAAGCCATAAACACATCTAACCTAAACGCCTGAGCCCTAACCCTGACCCTCCTAGCCACTTCCTTTACTGCCATCTACAGCCTTCGACTCGTCTTCTTCACATTAATAAATTCACCACGATTTACTCCCCTCATACCCATCAATGAAAATAATCCCCTAGTATTGAAACCAATTAAACGCCTAGCCTACGGAAGTATTCTAACTGGCCTCCTTATTACCTTTAATATAACACCTACCAAAACACAAATTTTAACAATACCACTTACCCTTAAACTCTCAGCCCTCCTAGTAACAATTATTGGCCTCCTCTTAGCACTAGAATTGACTAACCTCACTAAACATCAATTTAAAATTTCCCCAACCATGCCCACTCATAACTTCTCTAATATGTTAGGTTACTTTCCATCAATTATTCATCGCCTTTATCCAAAAATTAACCTTTACTGAGCTCAAACCATTTCCACTCACCTGATTGACCTAACATGAAATGAAAAAACTGGACCAAAAAATAAATTAATCCAACAAACAACCATAGTTAAACTCCTCACGCTCCCACAACAAGGCTTTATTAAAATCTACTTTATAATTTTTTTCCTCACCATTATCCTAGCCATCTTAATTATGATCTAAACCACACGCAATGTACCCCAAGAAACCCCACGAGTTAACTCCAACACAACAAACAAGGCCAAAAGTAATATTCAACCACTCAACATTAGTAAATATCCCCCATAAGAATATAATAGAGCTACACCACTAAAATCACCACGAACTATCTCTAAACCATTAATCTCATCACCACCAAATCACCCTCATCCCCAACCACCTACAAAATACTTATTGATATATACTAAAACCCCAACATAAAATAACACATAAATTAGCACTGACCAATCCCCCCACGACTCAGGATAAGGCTCTGCAACAAGCGCCGCAGTATAAGCAAATACAACCAATATCCCGCCCAAATAAATTAAAAACAGAACCAATGATAAAAAAGAACTCCCAGAACTTACTAATAAACCACACCCTACGCCAGCAGAAATAACTAAACCGAGAGCAGCATAATAAGGGGAAGGATTTGAAGCCACTGCTACTAAACCTATAATAAAACCCAACATTATAATAAATATTAAATAAATCATAAATTCCTACTTAGATTTTAACTAAGACTAATAATCTGAAAAACTACCGTTGTTATTCAACTACAAGAACCTAATGACTACAAATATTCGAAAAACCCACCCACTATTTAAAATTATTAACAGCTCACTCATCGACCTCCCCGCCCCAAGCAACATTTCAATTTGATGAAACTACGGCTCACTTCTAGGACTTTGCCTTATTATTCAAATCCTTACTGGCCTCTTCTTAGCTATGCACTACACCCCAGACATTTCATCCGCCTTCTCATCAGTTGTCCATATCTGTCGAGACGTCAATTATGGCTGACTCATTCGCAATATTCACGCCAACGGAGCCTCCCTCTTCTTCATCTGCATCTACCTTCACATCGCCCGAGGATTTTACTACGGATCTTATCTTAACAAAGAAACATGAAATATCGGAGTTATCCTGCTATTCTTATTGATAGCTACAGCCTTCGTAGGCTATGTTCTCCCATGAGGACAAATATCATTCTGAGGTGCAACAGTCATCACAAACCTCTTATCAGCTTTCCCATACATTGGCGACATTTTAGTCCAATGAATTTGAGGGGGCTTTTCAGTCGACAACGCCACCCTCACCCGATTTTTTGCTTTCCACTTCCTATTTCCTTTCCTAATTACTGCACTCACCCTCTTACACCTTCTCTTCCTCCATGAAATAGGCTCTAATAACCCAACAGGACTTAACTCTAATATAGACAAAATTCCATTCCACCCATATTTCTCCTACAAGGACCTCCTAGGATTCCTCATCCTTACACTCCTGCTTTCTTTCCTCGTCCTATTTTCACCAAATTTACTAGGCGATACAGAAAACTTCATCCCAGCCGACCCTCTACTCACACCACCACATATTAAACCAGAATGATACTTCCTATTTGCTTACGCAATCCTACGCTCCATCCCTAACAAACTAGGAGGAGTCCTAGCTCTCCTATTCTCAATCCTCATTCTTATGTTAGTACCCCTACTCCACACATCTAAACAACGAAGCGCTACATTCCGCCCAATCACCCAAACCTTGTTTTGAGCACTAGTCACTAACACAATTATTTTAACATGAATTGGAGGCCAACCAGTAGAACAACCATTTATCATCATTGGACAAATTGCCTCCGTCATCTACTTTCTCCTATTTCTCATCCTTCTACCCCTTGCCGGCTGGTGAGAAAATAAGATTCTTAACCTTTAACATGTTCTGGTAGCCTAATTTAAGGCATTGGTCTTGTAAACCAAAGACTGGAGGTGAAACTCCCCCCCAAAACAAATTATATTCAGGAAAGAGAGAGTTGAACTCCCATCCTTGGCTCCCAAAGCCAAGATTCTGCTTAAACTACCTCCTGAAATTAACCGGCAGACGCTGGTCGTCAATTTTGACGCCCTTAGTCAGATATACATTTATATTATTAGATCCACATATATGTATATATATACATTATACATTACTATGTATAATACTCATTAATCGACTGTCAACTATTTCATTACATACTATGTTTAATACTCATTAGTAAATGTCCAACTAATACATTATATATAATTTTTAACCCCCATTTTTATGATCTATCAATATAATATGGTATCAGACTGTACAACATATATAGTTCAGTCCACATATATGTATATATATACATTATACATTACTATGTATAATACTCATTAATCGACTGTCAACTATTTCATTACATACTATGTTTAATACTCATTAGTAAATGTCCAACTAATACATTATATATAATTTTTAACCCCCATTTTTATGATCTATCAATATAATATGGTATCAGACTGTATATATATATAGCTTAATCCACATATATATATATATATACATATATATTACTATGTTTAATACTCATTAATCGACTATTAACTATTTCATTACAAACCTGTGTATGGTACTCATTACTCAATAAAATAATAAACTATTTCATTACATATAATTCTTAATACTTATTTTATTAATTTAAGCAAAGCCATTGCTAATAATCCACTCAATTACCACATCTCTCTCCCAAAGACACATCTGACGCACTCTTCCTCTTAATCATAAAAAATATTGACTGTCCACTTACGTTCACGGCTGGCGAGAACCGACCAATACCCTAATATATCCCCCTTTGCACGGTTTGTGGTACTGACGTTCAATAATCCCCTAATCTTGCTCAAATGCTCGCATTTGGCACCCTCGGTTTACCCCCACTCTCATTCGCGTCAGCCTGAAATTCCTCTAGCTCCCTCGATTGTCATTCTACTCTTAATCGTCTCAAGATTTCCTGACCTCCCAGTTTTTTTTGGGGGATGAAACCGTTACTAACCCTCCAGGCTTCCCTGTCGGGTGGCGGCCGGCACACCAAGTTAAATTGGTCCTATACTCAACATAATATCACAAAAACCTCGCTACTTATATCATTCGCTGGTCTTCTATCTATCAAGATAAGGCAGATCTACACATAAAAAGAACCCATTAAGCAGTTTAACCCCCATCCATAGATATGAATAATTGGATATAAATTTAATAAAGACATTTTATTAAACCTCATATTATTAAGAGTTATTATTTGATTAATGGGAAAAACTAAGATTTCTTAACCACAAGAATCTATATATAGGCATAATTATATTATATAGGTACCCCCGGGTTGGGAAAAAAAAAAAAAGGCCAATACATTTTTTTGGGAAAAACCCCCCTCCCCCTTAATATACACAGCTATCTCGAAAAACCCCTAAAACGAGGGCTAATGTATATTTTTTCTGCATTGACATGTGGTAAATTTCGTCATATATATAGTGTCACACTATGACAC